TTTCTACAATAAATTTGGTAGGTCGCTAGTATAGTTCCCTATCCACGATTCTGCTATTTAATGGAATATTGGAGGACCTTCCTCCCTTGGATGGGTAGAAAGAGTCAGTACGATTTGGAATGCTTATGCTCAAAGTACCAAACATTCTAATTGGATTAATATCAGTAGACCCTTTTTTCATTCATTCATTGAATGATAAATCACGACAAGTGATGGGGATACGCGAGTTAAATGACGAAAGATCCAATATTTCAAAATTGTATCTAGAATCACTGGAAAAGTGGAAACAAGGCCAGATACAATTTGATCGTTATGGGAAAATCCAAAATCTTTGTAGATAGAGCCAACCACCAGTTCCCAACCATGGGGTGAATGGAATCCGATACATAAATCAGTTAATAAAAGAATAGAAAATGCTTTTATTGTATCGCTTAGATTATATAGGAATTCCTGAACCCAAGAGTTAAGAATAATAAGTTCTTTATTACCTATAATCGAATAACCACTTAGAATAACGAAACATATTATATTGGTCGAGAAGGACAAAATTGTATGGATACAATCTTCGTTGTGCAACTTGATCAATTGAATCGTTTCGTTATGGATTCCTATACGAAACTCTTTTAGATGTCTCTCCGGGTATTCCTTTATCATATCGTCTAACAGTAGGAGCTCCTCTAATTCTATGAATTTTTCTAGAAGAGTCTTTTCTGTAATATCATTCAAAAAAGTTTCGGATTGCTTGGTATTCCACGAATTAGTAACCCAATATTCCAAACTTTTTTGAAATGTTAGAAAGCTCCACCAGGGTAAAAAGACTATAGATCCAAGAAATAGAAGGGGAATAAATGCTTTATTTTTTGCCATTTTTTTTTTTTTTTTAGGAAATTGTTAAAATTTAATAAAGGGGCCTCATTCGTCGACTCTATGCGATCTAATATGTGATTTTTTACTAAAACGAATTCGAGTCCAAGGTATCGAATCATTGTTTTTTTTTGTGATTCGATAATTAGTCCTTGATAATTTTGAAGAATCTTGCAAAAATACAGAAATCGAATAAGAGTCCACTTCGAAATTGGTTAAATTCGAAGCAATTCCTTCCTTTCGATGAATCCCCGAAAACCCGCTTTAGTTTTTAGTTAATGAATTAGAATTTCGAGACAAAAAACTCTCCAAATATTTCAAAAAAAATCCGCTGACTACCATAGCACAAAAAGAATTGAGAGAATTTTCTGAATGTGATGATCAAAACGGGGTAGCAAAATGTTGGGTCATTCAGTAAAGAAGAGAAAACGAAACAGCGAGAAAGATAATGAATTTAGATAAGCTAGCTGGCTCTTACCTATCAATTCAACATATTGAAATGAAAAGCAAAAAATTTCTTTTTTTCAAAACGTTTTGGGATGAATCTATCTTTATTTCGATTTGTTACTTTTTTTGCTAATGAATTGCGTCGAGTGGATTTCCAGACGCATAAAATATTTTTTTTGCAGACAAAAAAACAACCCCCCTTTTTTTGGATGTTCCATATAATATACGTTTGCTTTGACCCGAAAGGACGTTCTGACGAAATTTTCGTTAAATTATCCTATAGAAAAGTTATAAAAAAAGGGGGGTGTAGAGGTTTTCTATCCCCAGCCGAGAATCAGAAAACATTCCTTGTTCGGTTCATTTCAAAATACTTCAATCGGTACGCGCAAGAAATAGGCCAATTCAGCAGCTTTTTGTTCCATTTCTCGTGGAGTCAAATTCTCATCAGTACGAGTCAAAGGAATGGCCCCCTGGCCTCTGATTTCTAGATAAAGGACACGACGAGGAGAAATACCCTCTTTAAGTTCTATTCTGATAGACTGAATATCATTTATAAGAAATCGGAGGAAGATGCGACGCTTTTTTCCCGGAAATCCCCAACGAAAAATGCAAACTATTCCTTCTTTTTTATCGAATAGATCATACCCACTACCTACATTCCAGGAAATTGTGGCCCACAAATAGGAGCTAATAAAGAGTCCTGCGATCCCATAGAAAGACATCACGATTCCCTGTGGAAAAAAAAAGATTTGTTGAGAGGGAAATAAAGATATCAAATTCCTACCAAGATAGCTGGAAGTTCCAACTAATAAAAATCCTAATGAACCTAAAAAAAGGATAAAGGCCCAGCATAAATTACTTGTTTTTCGAGACCCCCTTATAAGTTCTATCCATATACGTTCGGATCGCCAATTCATACTAATCGAGTTGCATTTAATTTGAATTGATAGAATAACTAAAGTGAATTTCACTTATACTCTACTTAACACTATTGGGTTTCTGAAGTAACTCTCATCAACTAGCACTATTCGAATGTGAACCTGTCGGGGTAATTCAAAAAATTAATTCAATCGCAAACGAAACTCAGAATGTTCCCTTCATACGACCCCGCCCTAGATATCTATATCTACAAGCATCGACTTTCTATTTCAAACATGGACCGACCCGTCCTGATCTATTGATTTGAAAATAGTTTCAATGAATTTACCCCTAATATCCGGTTTCGCATGCATAAAAGTTCTTGCACTTATGTTCGAAAGAAATCACGCAGTCCACCATATTACACTTTCCAATAAAATAAATAGATATCCGTGTTATGATTCAATCAAGTCTAAGTCTTTTAAAAGCCTCACCATCCGGCCTAAACAATCTTGTTTTTTTGAACATGAAGAAATAAAGAAGCCATTGCAATTGCCGGAAATACTAGGCCTACGAAAGGCACAAAAATAGAGGGAAGGTTTATATCTGTCATAGAATGGGTACCTCGATTTACTATTTATACCTGTTTGTTATATTGTTCTAAAATTATCTTAACTTAATTCGAATTATAATTCTATATAATTATACTAATTATATCTAAGTGAGTATAGTATATACTAAGTTCAATAAACGTAGAACTAACTAAATAAACTTAATTAGCCTTCGCCACAAAAAATAAAAATATATGTTTGATAAGAAAAAAGTTGATTATTCATCTTTTCTTCTTCTTTTGCTCTTGTCTTTTAATTCAATATAAAATAAATAAAGAAAGAGTTCCTTACAAAGTCCCAAAAGATTTGTTAGAATCGGATCCAAGAGATAAGATATTATGTTGGTACTATGGAGAGTCTCCAACAAGGAAATCCATTAAGATGCAAAAGGCTTTTTTCCAATTTTCCAGAAAGGAAGATGAAATTCGTTTTATTTGCTAAATTTGCAATTTACAGAAGTCAGAATAGAGGTTCTCTGATTAGTAATCAGGAGTGGAATATGAAGTAAAAAAAAATTATCCGCAACCCCATACCCATTATTCTATTATAATTGGTTCTTTATCATTTTGTCTTTGATTACGATAACTCACTCCTTTTTTGCCCCCCCAAAAATAATTGACCTTACTGCTCGATCGAATTTTGATTCAAAGGAAAGAAAGCGTGCAACCGAAATAGCTCACTTAGAACGCCCTTTAAAGGATTACGTGGTACAATTGGATCGAATAAACCCTTATCGAATAAATATTCAGCTTCTTGTGAACCTTCAGGTACTGTCGTATTCAATGTTTCTTCAATTACTCTTTTACCCGCAAATGCAATGTAGGCGCTAGGTTCGGAAATAATGATATCTCCCAACATACCAAAACTAGCTGTCACACCTCCAGTAGTAGGAGATGTAAGAATTGATACATAGAATAACTTTTTATTTGATTGATAATCAAATAAAGCCGACGAAATTTTAGCCATTTGCATCAAGCTCAAACTTCCTTCGTGCATTCGCGCCCCGCCGGAAGCACACACTATAATAAGGGGTAGATTTTTATTGGTAGCATACTCAACCAAACGAGTTATTTTCTCTCCTACTACGGATCCCATACTACCCCCCATAAACTGAAAATCCATAACCCCTATTGCTACAGGAATACCATTTAGTTGGCCTATACCTGTTTGAACAGCGTCGGTTAACCCTGTCTCTTTTTGGTAAGAATTAATACGATCTTTATAGGGTTCCTCCTCCGAATGAAATTCAATGGGATCCGTTGAGACCATGTCTTCATCCATGGGCTCCCAAGTACCGGGATCAATCGAGAGTTCGATTCTCTCTGAACTACTCATTTTCAAATGATATCCGCATTCATCACAAATGCTCATTTTTGACTTCAACAATTTCTTATAATTTAATTCATAACAATTTTCACATTGAATCCACAAATTCCTGTATTTTTTAGTTACCTCAAGATTCTTATCCCTACCGTTTGTCTTAGTAGTAGTCTTACTTTCATCAAAAATGTAATTATCGCCGTAATGGTCAATATCACGTAAAACAAAATTATCAATACGCATTTGAGAATGAAGATAACTGTCAATACAACCATTAATGTGATTATTCAAACTCGATTTAGTATCGTACATGTAAAGATCATAATGGGTATCGTTACTTTTCGATCCAGTCCCATAACTAGAATTCCAATAATTCGAAAAAGAATGATAATTGTCAATCTCAACAATCTTATTTTCAATATCAAAATAAACGGAATAAGTTTCCCCCTTATGATCCCTAATTAAAAAAGTCTCATCAGAGATTAAATTAGGAATGTCCCCGATAGCGAATAAAAGATCAAAATTACTGTAACTAGAACCATTACTCCAACTATGAATGCTTTTTTCTGTAAAATTGAGAATCATATTTTCATTGCTGTTGATATTGTCACTGTCCATTGATTTACTTAGCCCACACCTATCCTCTAACTCCTCCTTAGACAACATTGAATTAAACCACCATTTTTCCATAGAGCTTTCTTGCCCCCTATTTGTATGAAAAAAAAAGATGAATAGTCATTTGAAATTTCCATTTACTAAAAAAGCAACCGGGTTAGTAACTAAAAACAGGTGCAAAATAAACGATTATCCTTTGTACGAATCCGAGTATCACTGCACTCTATATGATCAAACTTTTTTTTTCCAATTGTAATATAAAAAAAACGAAAGAAAAGGACAATA